AAATTCATCTCCAATAATGAAATAAATCAAGAAAAAATTACTAATAAAAAAAAAATTCACTTTATCTTTATTTCGACTATAAAAAAGTCACTTTATAATATTAGTAAGAAAAATTCACATATTTTTTGTGATTTATCTTACTTGTCACAAGCATATGTATTTTACAAATTATCACAAACCCAAGTTATTAATTTGTCTAAATTTAGATCTGTTCTTCAATATAACACAACGTCTTGCTTCCTTAAGACTAAAATAAAGGACTATTTTAAAACACTAGGAATATTTCATTCGGAATTAAAACATAAGAAACTTCAGAGTTATAGAATCAATCAATGGAAAAACTGGTTAAGATGGCATTATCAATACGATTTATCTCAGATTAGATGGTCTAGATTAATGCCAAAAAAATGGCGAACTAAGGTTAATCAAAGTTGTATGGCTCAAAATAAAAATAGAAACTTAAACAAATGGAATTCATATGAAAAAGACCAATTAATTCATTACAAAAAAGAAAATGATTCGGAACTCTATTCATTATCAAACCAAAAAGATAATTTTAAAAAATGTTATAGATATGGTCTTTTAGCATATAAATCAATTAATTATGAAAATAAAAGTGACTCATTTTTTTCTAGATTACCCTTTCAAGTAAAGAAGAACTTAGAAATTTCGTATAATTACAACACGTACAAACACAACTTTGTTGATATGCCCGGCAATCTTCATATCAATAATTATCTAAGAAAGGTCAATATTCTAGATATAGAAAGAAATCTCGATAGAAAATATTTTGATTGGAAAATTATCCATTTTTCTCTTAGACAAAAAGGAGATATTGAAGCCTGGGTTAAGATAGATACCAACAGTAATCCAAATACTAAAATTGGTATTAATAATTATCAAATAATTGATAAAATTGAGAAAAAGGGGGTTTTTTATCTTACAACTCATCAAAATCCAGAAAAAACTCAAAAAAATTCGAAAAAAGTCTTTTTTGATTGGATGGGAATGAATGAAAAAATATTTAATCGTCCCATATTGAATCTGGAATTTTGGTTCTTCCCAGAATTTGTACTACTTTATAATGTCTATAAAATAAAACCGTGGATTATACCAAGCAAATTCCTTCTTTTTAATGTGAATACAAATGAAAATGTTATTCAAAATAAAAACCAAAAACAAAACTTTTTTCTACCATCAAATAAAAAAATAAAGAATCGAAGTCAAGAAACAAAAGAACCCCCAAGTCAAAGAGAGCGTGGATCAGATATAGAAAACAAAGGAAATCTGAGCCCTGTTTTTTTAAAACATCAAACCGATCTTGAAAAAGATTACGTGGAATCAGACACAAAAAAGGGTCAAAATAAAAAACAATACAAAAGCAACACGGAAGCAGAACTAGATTTGTTCTTGAAACGTTATTTGCTTTTTCAATTGAGATGGAACGATGCTTTGAATAAAAGAATGCTCGAAAATATCAAGGTATATTGTCTCCTGCTTCGACTGATAAATCCAACCAAAATTACTATATCGTCAATTCAAAGGAGAGAAATGAGTTTGGATATAATGCTGATTCAGGCAAATTTACCTCTTACAGACTTGATGAAGAAGGGGGTATTGATTATCGAACCTATTCGGTTGTCTGTAAAACATAATGGACAATTTATTATGTATCAAACCATAGGTATTTCATTGGTTCATAAAAGTAAACACCAAACTAATCAAAGATACCGAGAACAAAGATATGTTGATAAAAAGAATTTTGACGAATTCATTCTGCAACCCCAAACTCAAAGAATAAATACAGAAAAAACTCATTTTGATTTGCTTGTTCCTGAAAATATTTTATGGTCTAGACGTCGTAGAGAATTGAGAATTCGAAGTTTTTTTAATTCTTTGAATTGGAATGTCGTCGATAGAAATTCAGTATTTTGCAACGAAACCAATGTAAAAAACTGGAGTCAATTTTTGGGTGAACGGAAACCCCTTTATAAAGATAAAAATGAATTAATTAAATTTAAGTTCTTTCTTTGGCCTAATTATCGATTAGAAGATTTAGCTTGTATGAATCGTTATTGGTTTGATACCAATAATGGTAGCCGTTTCAGTATCTTAAGGATACATATGTATCCACGATTGAAAATTAATTGATAGTACTATATACCCTGTCTCGTATAGAGTATCTGAAAGCAAACAAATGCAAACATGCCTTGTTTTACATCTCATTCGAATCTAATTCGAGTAAACAATACTAAATCAATAAAATAAGGTATTGATTAGATCTAGAAATGAATCAACAGAATCTTCTTCATTTTAGGATTTTAGGTTTCAATTATTCGCTTTTGTGACTGAAAAAAACGTACCTACCACCTTTTTGGATTCCTATCTGAATCAAATTTCAAATTTGATTAATTTATTGGAATTGCTAAAATTAGAGGTTCATAAAGAAATTAAGTCTATATACCACGTTCAAATTACTGGCATTATTATTACTGATCAATAAAATTATAAAAAATCCATATCTGTAAAATAAAGAAAGGGGAAATTCATTTATGGTAAAAAATTCTGTCATTTCAGTTATTTTTCAAGAAGAAAAGAAAGGATCTGTTGAATTTCAAGTATTCAATTTCACCAATAAGATACGGAGACTTACTTCACATTTAGAATTGCACAAAAAAGACTATTTATCTCAGAGAGGTTTGAAGAAAATTTTGGGAAAACGTCAACGACTGCTAGCTTATTTGGCAAAAAAAAATAGAGTACGTTATAAAGAATTAATTAATCAGTTGGACATTCGAGAGACAAAAACTCGTTAAGAAGAGTTATTTCATTTTCACTTATATGTTTCGATTAAATTTTGATGAACTTCTTTTCATTTTCAGTAATTCATGGAAGAATGAATCGTTAAAAAACTTATGACTGCACCAACTACAAGAAAAGACCTCATGATAGTCAATATGGGGCCTCAGCACCCATCAATGCACGGTGTTCTTCGACTCATCGTTACTCTAGATGGTGAAGATGTTGTCGACTGCGAACCAATATTGGGTTATTTACATAGAGGGATGGAGAAAATTGCGGAAAACCGAACAATTATACAATATTTGCCTTATGTCACACGTTGGGATTATTTAGCTACTATGTTCACAGAAGCAATAACCATAAATGGACCCGAACAATTAGGCAATATTCAAGTACCTAAAAGGGCTAGCTATATCAGAGTCATTATGTTGGAGTTGAGTCGGATAGCTTCTCATTTGTTATGGCTCGGTCCTTTTATGGCGGATATTGGTGCACAGACCCCTTTCTTCTATATTTTTCGAGAAAGAGAATTGATATATGACCTATTCGAAGCTGCCACCGGTATGCGAATGATGCATAATTATTTTCGTATTGGAGGAGTGGCTGCCGATCTACCCTATGGCTGGATAGATAAATGTTTGGATTTTTGCGATTATTTTTTAACAGGGGTTGCTGAGTATCAAAAACTTATTACCCGGAATCCTATTTTTTTAGAACGAGTTGAAGGCGTAGGCATTATTGGGAGAGACGAGGCATTAAATTGGGGTTTATCGGGACCAATGCTACGAGCTTCCGGAATAGAATGGGATCTTCGTAAAGTTGATCATTATGAGTCTTACGACGAATTTGATTGGCAGGTTCAATGGCAACGAGAAGGGGATTCATTAGCTCGTTATTTAGTACGAATCGGTGAAATGACAGAATCCATAAAGATTATTCAACAGGCTCTGGAAGGAATTCCAGGAGGGCCTTACGAAAATTTAGAAATGCGACGTTTTGACAGATTAAAAGATCCTGAATGGAATGATTTTGAATATCGGTTTATTAGTAAAAAGCCTTCTCCAACTTTTGAATTGTCGAAACAAGAACTTTATGTGAGAGTTGAAGCCCCAAAAGGAGAATTGGGGATTTTTCTGATAGGAGACCAGAGCGTTTTTCCTTGGAGATGGAAAATTCGCCCACCAGGTTTTATCAATTTGCAAATTCTTCCTCAGTTAGTTAAAAGAATGAAATTGGCTGATATTATGACAATACTAGGTAGCATAGATATCATTATGGGAGAAGTTGATCGTTGAAATGATAATTGATACAACAGAAATAGAGACTATCAATTCTTTTTCCAAATTGGAATCCTTAAAAGAAGTCTATGGGATCATATGGATGCTTGTCCCTATTGTGACTCTTGTATTAGGAATCACAATAGGTGTACTAGTAATTGTTTGGTTAGAAAGAGAAATATCTGCAGGAATACAACAACGTATCGGGCCTGAATATGCCGGCCCTTTAGGAATTCTTCAAGCTCTAGCAGATGGGACAAAACTACTTTTGAAAGAGAACCTTATTCCATCTACAGGAGATACTCGTTTATTCAGTATTGGACCATCCATAGCAGTAATATCTATCTTTCTAAGTTATTCAGTAATTCCTTTTGGTGATCACCTTGTTCTAGCCGATCTTAGTATTGGTGTTTTTTTTTGGATTGCCATTTCAAGTATTGCTCCCGTTGGACTTCTTATGTCGGGGTATGGATCAAATAATAAATATTCCTTTTTAGGTGGTCTACGGGCAGCTGCTCAATCAATTAGTTATGAAATACCATTAGCTCTATGTGTGTTATCAATATCTCTACGTGTGATTCGGTGAGACCTAAAATTTATCAAAATTCTTTTCTTTCTAGAAACAAGGATAAAAAGATTTGATTGACTATATATATTTTTATTTTTCTTCAGCATTTGAGTTGATGAACTAAACCAGATAGTTATATGAGTGAAAGAAAACGGCTTCTAAATTTGCAGTAAAAAAGTTGAGTCTCATTTCCTATGTACAAGAATCAAATGGTGAAAAAAGTAAACATAAGCAAGAGAGATTGTTTACCCCAAGATTCGTGAATTGTCATGATAGCTTGAAGCGGGTTCAAAAGACCAACTCTATGGAGTTTTTACTGTCTATTACCATAGATGGATTTCCACAACGGGAGG